CTAGCCATGGCTTGGCCTAACCTTTGGCTCTGATACCACCTGTCACGGCGCTAAAAGTCCTTCAAGCCCACAAACCGCGGCACCCTGCTAACGGTCCGCTGTAGCAGAGTAAGCTGAAAAGCCCTATATATTCTATTAGTAAAGCCTAAACGTCCTTATTGAAAGCGCTAACGAGCAAGAAAACGGATGCGCTAACACGCAATGGCTTTCGCGCAGCTCAATCCCTTGCTTTGTTCTATAGTAAGGGGCCTTTTCTTGCAGGATGCCGGGTGCGCAGGAACGCCCAACCTATACAAGGGGGTTCCGCCTTCATTTGGTCGTGCTGCTATGATGTAACGTGCAGTCGTCCCGAGGCAGCAGGATTATGGTAAAGGGCCCCCTCTTTTCTCTCCCTTAAAGTCCTTTATAGATTTAGAGTCGGGAATAGAGCTGTGGCTTATTCGGCGCTATATCACAATTCATTAATTCTCGGGCATAGCTGTTCACGAAACGTGGCATGGGACATCTGTCGGCGGCGGGAGTCTTACATCTGAGCGAGGGGTCAGACCAATCCCATTCATCCTGGTCCGATCCGAACGGATCTTGTTGAATGAATTGATCCATTGTTGTATGCCCTACTTCTTATTAGTTTCTTTTTTCCTACTCGGACCCGCCGTACTTCCTTTGACTACTCCTGAGATATAGTGGAAACTTTTTGTTATGGTGGAGAGTGGGGAGTGAAAACACCAATGCCGCAGAGAACGACCGCATGAATCGGAATCCACTTATATTAAGACAGACGACCGAGAAAAAAGGCTTCACGTTCTCCAAGTGGTTGATCTTAGCGTGCTAGCCGCTGCTTCATTTCGTATAGTGATAACGCTTTCTCTTTCTTAACGCTCCGCCCCCCCCCTTGTATAGTAAGGGGAACTCTGGTTGCGCGGCTTTCTCTTATATGGGTCTATTTTCTCTGACTTGACTCAGCTTGACCTACTTGACTCAGCGGTTAGAGTATCGCTTTCATACGGCGAGAGTCATTGGTTCAAATCCAATAGTAGGTAAAACCGGCCGAAACCCCCTGCTTTTGCCAGCATGACAGCAAGCACGGACTGGCAGCAAGGAGTCAACTGAATGACCAAAGCATCGGTTGCTTCCACTTGTGGCCTTCTTCGACCGCCTTGCTTAGCGCAAGCACCAAGCAAGTAACCCCCCCCTCTCTTCTTCTCTTCATGTATGTGGGCTGCCTGCCCGTCCCGAATAGACGAACAGGAACAAGCTGAAGAAAGGCGCGAGAGAGAGAGTGGAGTGATCTCAAAGAGTTTTCTATTTTCATATTTTAAACTTTACTTATACTTATTTATATTTTATATTATATATAATAGTTTTTCGAATCAAACTATATGTCTTTCTCATTTGCTGCCACTCAACAACAGCAGGTCTCAGCTCTGCACATTCCTAGAAATTTTTTCTTTCTTTCAGTTAAAGATTGTTATCATCTGGTATGAGAGCCCAGCTTGTGCGGATATGGTAGCGATACAATCTTCTGGATCTATAGTTGCTGATATGATTACTGCATTAACGCATACGATTGTCAAGCATCGCAAAATGGAACCTCTAAACGTAGATGTTTGGAAGATGAGAATGCAGTTGCTTCTCAAAGAACAGGATCTTTTTTTTTCATTCTTGAGAAAAGAGAAGCCCGCAGATCTGGCGCTAATGGCTTCTTCAATCAAGTTGATGTTGTTGTAGCCAAACAACAAAAGAAAGCATATGAACAGCATCCATAGTTGTAGACAGTAAAAAAAGTTATTCTTCGAAGCTGTGCTAATGGTGGTCAAGGATAAGGTACTAGTTTCAGTGGGAGACATTGAGTCTGCATGAGAAATCCGGGAGACTCCACAGAGAATGTATGAGTCAGTGACAATGGTAAACATGAAGTTTCTTCGGCAACGGTTTTTTCCAAGCAAGATGCAAGAGGGGACGAGCGTGTCTCAGCACTTAGACAAGATGGAGAAGATTAAAAAAAAATTTGTAGCAGTGAGAGTAAAAATGACTGATCGTGATCCGTGACCGGGAAGTCTGCTGAAGTCGTTTGAGTCTTTGACAACCACTCTCTCCCGTGAAACTCCTCCTTTAACTATGATTGATCTGACCATTTTCTTTAGGCAGAAGCTGAAAAGAAATTTGAACAGCAGTCTGAAAAGACTAATGCTGCGCAAAAGAATATGTTTCAAAAGAAGAAAAAGCACAAAGTGAGCGCGGAAGGACCTGAAAAACATAGAGTGGTCCTGCAAGAAGAAAGGTCACTTGAGTTTTGAGTTCCCATAAAAGAAGGGCAAAGGGAAAAAGCCATGATGATCAGGAAAAGGTAGTGTTGGTCACTACTATGGCCCTGTTTGCCAACATTTCAGATAGTTGGTGGATCGGGTCCTCACATCATATTTTCTTCCGAAAGGTAGTTTACTTGCTTACTTGTTAGAGTAAGGGGCTGCTTCTTAGCGCTCCAGGAAATTAGATTCCGACCAAGAACAAAAGCCCGAGGTAGAGCGTCGGTCGTCAGGGCAGCCTGCCTTTATTTATTTTTTTTTTCGGATAACGCGGCACCTGGAGATATAGGCGTAGCGCAGGGCAGGATGGACGAGATAAGAATTAAAAAGTATACTTTGTTTGGGTTAGGGGGAGTCCAGAGGTGGAGCGAGATACCTCCATGCCGAGAAAGTAATGCGGCGGATGAAAGAGACAAATTGGTTGCCAAGCTACCTTGATGAAATCAAATAAAAGAGAAGAATCATTCCCGGTGAGAATGTTGTCGTCAACGTGTATAAAAGAAGGATGAGGCAACGACCGTGACGTCGGCGAACAAACATGGAAGAATCCGCACGGCTACAGTGGTAAAAAATGAAGCAGTGAGAAACGAGCTAAATTTATGAAACCAGGCCCCTTCTTAGCTCTTGGTGCCTGCTTTAGCTTGTCGGGGGCCGTAACGTAAATCGCTTTCTTGAGCTTGCATACCATACCAAGCCTAGGAGAAGAGAAGCCTGGAGTTGGAGGAGGCTGAATAGAAACTTATTCTTCGACTCAATATTCTTGAAGGTAGTTTACTTGCTTAGTGTGAAGCGCTAAGGATACATCGAGTCTCTTGGATTTCACGGCATAGCATCTATACCTGGACTGAGCATATCCAAGAAAGACACAAGGGGTTGACTTACTCTAACAAGTAAGCAAGTAAACTACCTTGGGGACAATTTTTCTCTTAACTGCGCAGGCAAAACACGTGCATCCAAACACTCGCGCCTATAGGATGGTGCTGCCCCAGTAAGAAGTTCGTGAGGTGCCGCTGCATCTTATTCCCCCCCCCCCCCCAAAAAAAAAAAAGGGGGGGGGGGGAGATGCCCCGTCCCTTCTTTATGCACATTCATATACATAGCCAGACACAAAGGTGTACAATCCGGTCAAAATCTGTGGTCCTTTAAGTGCATTCACTGCAGGTTCTCTTACTTGCTCTAGTGGCTGGCAAACGCCAACCGAGAGGGGAGAACTAATGGCTCAGGAATCTACTGGTTCCGAGCGGACTCGCGGAGCTGCTGCTTGGATTATCGTAGAATAAGAGGAGCCGTCTTAGGAAATGACTTAACTTAAAAGACAGACGCCGCCGCTGCGAGGCGAGGGAGTCGCTTGTCTGGTCTTGCGGTGCACTCACTCCCGTTACGAGAATGAAATCACGCCCCACCCAGCTCGAGACCAAGACTCCTTACAACTCGCACCAATAGCAGCACTGAGCGGCCGGAGATTGATTGAAAGGGCAGCCCAGCCCCTTCCCTTTCATTTTATTATTGTGATCAAGAGCACACACTGGACCTGACCCACTAATCATCATCTCATCTGGCGCGAAGCAAAAAAGGGAGGGCCCTTCCTTCCCAGCCCCCCCCCCTAGCCGCCTACCTACTCATGCTCGTAGCTCGATCGGAAGTCAAGAGTGTGGCCCGGCGGAAAAACAGAAGTCGTCCGTATCAAGTGATACGTGAATTGCTCAGTAGTGCTTCGCCACTACCGTAGCTGGCGGAAATAGCTTAATGGTAGAGCATAGCCTTGCCAAGGCTGAGGTTGAGGGTTCAAGTCCCTCCTTCCGCTCCTGGCTTCGTCATTTAGTGGTAACGAGTGGAGTGCATAAGCCCCTTTAGAGATAGGGGCGAGCCAAAACCTACTCCTAACAAGTTGCTGGCTTTTCAGCCGTTGCGCGCTAGCGTTTTACCTTACTAGTAAAGGGGCTGCTGGTTGTAGCGCGCAGTGTGCTAGTGAATAGGAAAAGCGGATTGAGATTACTAATGACGGATGGAGACACCGAAGGTGATAGAACATGTTCGGTGCCTCGCTCTTGTCTCCTTCGCCGGAGACTGCAAATGATGGGAATCCTATCGATAAAGAAGAGGCATAGGCATCGCCTCTCGATCCAATCCGCCTTCCCCGGCCTCCCCAACACACTCTTGATACGAAAAAAACCTCCCGCCATAGAGAAGAAAGAGATCTAAAGTCCGGTCCCCTCGATCACCCTTCCCTTGAACCGGAACTGGTCGAGAGAGATGAACCCGCACCACGTTTTATAACCTTCGAACCGAAACCCCCAACTAGAGATGGAATTCCAGAACCTAAACAACTCCGTTGAGAGCTCCGTGACCGGTTCAAGGGAAGGTCCACCAATGATTGATAGGCCCCCCCTATACGTCTCTTGATCTCTCATTCCACTAATTCGTTGTTACTGATTCATTCAAGGCATAGACTCCCCACTTCTTTGTCTTATTAGCGCAGGTGCTCGTCAACGATGAAAGCCGCTGAGCTTAAGACTCGAGTTGAGAAAGAGGGCTAGGCCGGGGGGGCTTTCCGGGACTGGGGAAGACGGGTGGATTATAGAGCTAGGGGCGGATCGAAGGTTTGCCCGTTGGGATTGGGCATGGACGAGCCTCGACTGGGCCAGCGTTGATGAAAAAATGAAAAAAAAACTTCTCCCATCGCATCATTAACCG